TTAAATTTTCTGTTGGAGGTAGAAGTGTACCAGGGCAGTAAATACGTATGCTTGAATACAGGCAACACCTATTTCTAACACAAATAGAAGGACAAATATGATAAATATTGGTATTCTAATTAGCGGGTTACTAGCTAATATCCAGATTGCAGTTGATAAAAGAAATATTAACAGGTGCCCCGCTGTGAGATTAGCCGCTAGTCGTAGTCCTAGGGCTATTGGTTGTGCAAACAGTCTAATAGTTTCAATTCAGACCATTAGTGGAATAAGGGCACTAGGAGTTCCTTGTGGAACCAAGTGTCTTAGGCGCCTTTTAAATGCTAAATAAAACCCCAGGATTTTAACGGACATTCATAACGGGAAGCCTAGTCTGTAGGTTACCGAAATGTGTCTAGTTGATGTAAAAGCGTACGGGAACAAGCCGAGGACTTTAATAGATAATACAACTATAAATACTGCGGTTATTAGTCCCGCTCATGGGGTGGTTTTCTTTTTAGTATTCTGAAATAACATTTCCAGAATACCTTTTCGTGTTGCCTCTCAGATAGACTGTAGCCGAGACGGGGCTCAGTTAATTGGGTAAATAAAGAGCAATCACGATAAAGCAAATATAACCGAAAACACTTTCATTGGAATTAGCAAAAAGGTATCAGGAAAAAATTGACCAAAAATTCTTGAAATTAAAGTCATTGTCATTCTGTTGTCCTCTTTTCTACCTTTGGGGTAAAAGATTCCTCTCTTTGGTCTTGCGGTGGTATTTTAGCAGTTACTATAAGTAGTACTATTATCACTGAAGTTCAAATTAAAAAGAATTTTATTATTCATCAAGTAAAATCTAGTTGTGGCACTCCTCAATGATAGGATTTAACTATCTTCGTTTAAATTAAGAGTTTAAGGCTTTAAAATAAGCTAATTAAGGATTATTCTTCTAAGTATTGTGCTACTCACCTTTCAAAGGTTGTGAATGGTACCGCTTCTACTACTATTGGCATAAATCTGTGATTTGCCCCGCAGATTTCTGAGCATTGACCATAAAATAATCCTGCCCGAGAAGCAAAAAATGTTGTTTGATTTAAACGCCCTGGGACCGCGTCCATCTTTACACCCAACGAAGGAACTGCCCATGAGTGTAGTACGTCTGCTGAAGAAATTAGAACTCGGATTGGATTTTGCATAGGAACAATTAATCGGTTATCTACCTCTAAAAGCCGGGGGTTTCCGGGGGTTATGTCAGTTGTTGGGACCATATAAGAGTCAAACTCTAAGTCTTTATAGTCTGTATATTCATATCTTCAATATCATTGGTGTCCAATTGCCTTAATAGTAAGGAAAGGGTCTTTTATCTCGTCCATCAAGTAGAGTAGTTGAAGAGAGGGTAAAGCAATAAAAACCAGTATTACTGCAGGTACTATGGTTCAGATTGTCTCAAGCTCCTGTCCTTCTAAAAAAAATCGGTTTGTTTTTGAGGAGATGATCAGTGACCCTAATCCGTAGGATACTAGTATTGTAATTAAAGTTAGAACTATTAGGGCGTAGTCATGAAAATAAGTAAGCTCTTCCATTAGTGGAGAGGATGCATCTTGTAGACCAAATTGTGCTCAAGTTGCCATTTTAGTATTGTAGAAGGTTGAGTTTTGCGACTAGGTCGGAGGAGTGTGTCCGAGAAAGGGCTACCATTAAGGATAAGCCTAAGCTGGCTTCGCATGCGGATATTGTCAAAAGAAGTAGGTTTAAAGTAGTTTTTTGAAAAGCTAGAGTGTTTATATTTCATATTGCTATACCTATAAACAGAGATATTAGTAGGAGCTCCAGACACAGGAGAATCGATAGGAAGTGAAGACGATTTATGAGAATCCCTATTAGGCCAAGGTAAAACATTGACAAAATGATTATGAGTAGGGCAATATAAGGACCTCGGAGTCAAACCGAGACTACTTGAGCCGAAATCAAGTGTTCTTTTAAACTAGTCCTTTTTAAATTATCTCTTTATGATTATAATTGTTGATGGGGTCTCGTCAAAAGTGTGGTGTGCTGGTGGAAAAGAGGCGTATTGCCACTCTAAGGAAGCATGAGAAAACTCTGGTGTTACACACTCTCGTTGCGAGGCGAAGGCCTCCCATATTAAGAATAAGAACAATAGCATGGCTACCAGCGAAATTGTTGATCCTATTGAGGACACAGTTTTCCATAGCGTATAAGCGTCTGGGTAGTCAGAATACCGTCGGGGCATTCCTGCTAGCCCTAAGAAATGTTGTGGGAAGAATGTAAGATTGACCCCAACAAACATTATAAAAAAATGTACCTTTCTTCAAAGGGGGTGCAGGCTGTATCCCGAAAATAAAGGAAACCAGTGTGTAAACCCGGCGAAAATAGCGAATACAGCACCCATTGAAAGCACGTAATGAAAGTGTGCTACTACGTAGTATGTGTCGTGTAGGACTACGTCTATAGAAGAGTTAGCAAGGACTATTCCGGTCAGTCCTCCAAGCGTAAATAGGAAGACGAACCCTAGGGCCCAAAGTAGTGGAGTTTCTCATTGAAGGTTGGATCCTTGTAGGGTTGCCATTCATCTAAACACCTTAATCCCGGTAGGAACGGCAATAATCATTGTAGCGGCTGTAAAATACGCTCGGGTATCCACGTCCATTCCCACGGTAAACATGTGGTGCGCTCACACTAGGAACCCTAGTATCCCTATTGCTATCATTGCATAGACCATACCAAGATATCCGAATGGTTCTCGCTTTCCAGAGTAGTGTGCAATAACATGTGAAATCATACCAAATCCAGGGAGGATTAGGATATAAACTTCTGGGTGTCCAAAGAATCAGAACAGGTGTTGGAACAGTATGGGGTCACCTCCCCCTGCAGGATCAAAAAAGGTAGTTTTAATATTTCGATCTGTTAGAAGCATAGTGATTGCTCCTGCAAGTACTGGAAGGGACAACAACAATAAAAACGTTGTAACAAATACAGACCAAACGAACAGAGGGAGACGATCAAAAGAGATCCCGGGGGCTCGCATTTTGATTATTGTTGTTATAAAATTTATAGAAGCTAGTATAGAAGAAGCCCCGGCTAGGTGTAATGAGAAAATAGCAAGGTCTACTCTTCCACCTGCGTGGGCAATATTTCTAGAGAGCGGGGGGTATATTGTTCATCCCGTACCCGCTCCTCTTTCTACCCCAGCCGATGCTAAAAGTAAAATAAAAGAAGGTGGGACTAATCAAAAACTCATTTTATTCATTCGGGGGAATGCCATGTCCGGGGCCCCAATCATCAGTGGAATTAGTCAGTTCCCAAATCCCCCTATCATTATAGGCATTACCATGAAAAATATCATCACTAGAGCGTGAGCTGTAACAATAACTTTATATATTTGGTCATCTTGTAGCAAGGATCCCGGTTGAGCTAGTTCTGCCCGTATAATTACTCTCATGGCAGTTCCAACCATGCCTGCTCAGGCTCCAAATACTAAATATAGTGTTCCGATGTCCTTATGGTTAGTAGAAAATAGTCATCGTCTTAGTTGCATGTTTTTAACTTTTGGTGTTTACGTCTTAACGCAGGGACACGCCCTTTCTGGTCCTTTCGTACTAAGAAAGAGAAGTTCGTAGATAGAAACTGACCTGGCTCTCGCCGGTCTGAACTCAGATCACGTAGGACTTTAATGGTCGAACAGACCAACCCTTAAAAGCTTCTGCACCCTTAGGATGTCCCGATCCAACATCGAGGTCGCAAACCTTTTCGTCAATATGGACTCTCAGAAAAGATAACGCTGTTATCCCTGCGGTAACTTGTTCTTTTGATCACTGTGAGTGGATCACACCTTCTTTTTAGATTATAGAGTTATAACTCTTTTAATTTAGTCCGAACTAGACTATATAGTACCGGAGGATATTCTTTCTCCGGGATTGCCCCAATCAAAGTTTATTTTAATCTGCTACTTTCTAGCTTACTAGTGTTACGTATTAGTTAGGGTTGATAATTATCAACAGTTAAAATTTTACTACAGCTCGACAGGGTCTTCTCGTCTTACGAACTAATTCCCGCCTCTTCACGGGAGTGTGAAATTCTAATTTAAGAGAAGGAGACAGTAAAGCTCCGTCTTGCCATTCATACCAGTCTCTATTTAGGAGACAAATGATTATGCTACCTTCGCACGGTCAAGATACCGCGGCCGTTTAACTTTCTGTCACTGGGCAGGCAGGACTCCCTATGTTGATTTACCAGGGAGCGATGTTTTTGGTAAACAGGCGAAGCTTTTGTTTGCCGAGTTCCTTCTTCTCTTTTAATTTATTTGATACCTCCTCCTGTGGTGGAAGACAATTAAGAAAAATCTTATTTCTAGTTAGAATATTTTTCTTCCATGGTTAAGATTGAATAAGGCCAACCGGAGGTTGTTTTACTTATATAAACATTATCATCTCTAATAATAGAGGGCCTCGTTAGTTATTTTTAGTTTTAGCTTAAAAATCAAAAATTTTCTAACCCGTTTTTGTAAATTAGCTTTAACGCTTTATAATTAGTCGGCTGCTTTTAGGCCTACTAATAGTTAGTCGGGTTATTTTAATATATTATTGGCTTTAACTAAATCCGTTGGGGTTTTCCATTTTGAGTAAAAAGCTTGTCCTTTTTACTCTGACCACTTTATTTTCGGTTTGTTGAGTCTTGATTTATAAAAATTAACTTCTTTCTTCACAGAATAAAAAGGGCCTAGCTTAGACTAGTTTACCGAGGAACCAGCTATCTCCGAGTGCGGTTAGCATATAACAACTAACCCTCGCTTTTGTTCTACTATTGCAACAGTAGAGGATATCTTCTAAATAGAAGCGAGGGTTAGCTCACTCGATTTCGGGTTTAGAACTTTTTCTTTTTTCTTGTTTATCCATTATACACGAGGTAAAAGATTTTATCTTTCCTATTTTTGGTTTTTTTGTTGATTATTATTTCACTGTTCCCTTGCGGTACTCTTTCTGTTGGGATTTTGGCGGTTTCTTATAAGGTTACTTTCCTTGAAAAGTGTTTTTATAATAAAAATTAAAAATTATTAAAATTTCTATATATCCTGAGTTTAAAACTTTTAGATAAATTATATTATTACGTAGAGGAACACAGTTAGGGGCATAGTTGTGGTGCTGGCAATAAATAAACAAGACACTAATCATGCCTTTATCGAAATTATAGTTAAAGATTTTCTTTTTCGTCAGGATGTTAATGTTATAATGTGGTGGGGAAACAGTATTAGCCCGGTTTTGAATGACATTCGTAGATAGAAGAATAGCCTTAGAAGAGCCCCTAGTACTAGTGGTATGGATATTATTATTGAATTTTTAGTTATTAGGGTATATAAAGAGAAGAACTTTATCATAAACCCAGTCAAAGGGGGTAATCCCCCTAATGAAAGGGTGGTAAGAACTACTAGTGCGATTCTTACGGGTGAAAGTTGTGCAACAGCTTTAAGGTGTCCTAAAGTAGAAACTTTTAACAAGTCTAAGATTAGGAACATTGTGGTTTTTATTATTAGATAAATGATTAACATAACTAATGCTGTTTTATAAGAGTAAATAGAAGTAGCGACGATCCATCCCATTTTACCAATAGAAGAAAATGCTAGTATCTTTCGTGTTTGTGTTTGGTTAAGTCCTCCTCATCCACCAACCAGTACAGAAAATCCTCTTAGTGCCAAAATGAGGGTAGTCGGCATTGTTTCTTTCATAGAAAACAGGAGAACTAGGGGGGCTATCTTCTGCCATGTAGATACTATTAGACCCCTAGAAAATGGAAGCCCTTGAAGAACGTCCGGAAATCAAAAATGGCAAGGTGCAAGTCCTATCTTAAAAGCTAGGGCCGTAGTAATAGCCACTGAAGTGACTTTATTAATAGGCTCTAGTATTGACCACGACCCCATCACTCATGCTTGTATTAGTGCCCCTTTGAGTAGTAAGGCCGCCCTCATGGCTTGTATAAGAAAGTACTTTATGGTAGCTTCGACTTTGCGTGGGGAAAATTTTGAGCACAATAAAGGAATAAGGGCGAGTGTTCTTATCTCTAATCCTATCCATATTATAAATCATTTTTTGGAAGTGACCACTATAACTGTGCCAAACACTATTGTTAAAAAAAGCAGTGTTGATATTGTTCGGTGCATAGAGCTTGGAGGGATTTTAACCCTCAATAATCTAATTATCAGCTAGACACCTTTACTTTTAGGACCAAGCTCGCAACAGTTTAAAATAAGGGCAGTGCGATGCCAGTGACTAGGATCACTGTGATTACCGCACAAAGTGCCCCTATGGCAAACGGGAGGTATCTCTTTCAGGTTAGGAACATTAATTGGTCGTAACGGAATCGTGGATAGGCTGCTCGTACCCACAAAAACAGAAACACTAGGAAAGTCGTCTTTAGTCCTATAATTAATACTTTCAGTGGAAATACTTTTTTTAGGGGTGAGGAGCCCCCCAAAAATAAAATGACCGAGAATAATTTCATTAAAATGATTTTGGCGTATTCAGCTATGAAGAAGAGGGCAAACGGCCCCCCTGCATACTCTACTTTATAGCCCGAAACTATTTCTGATTCCCCTTCTGTTAGGTCAAAGGGAGCTCGGTTTGTTTCGGCTAGAGTGGATACAAATCACACATAAAATAATGGAAGACACGAGAACGAAAATCAGGAGAACTCTTGTAATATGACTATATGTACTAGTTTAAATCTTCTGACTAATAGAATTATTGACAAAAGAATTAGGGCTAGTCTTATTTCGTAAGATATGGTTTGGGCAACTGCTCGTATAGCGCCCAGTAAAGAATACTTCGATTTTGATGCTCAACCTGAGCCTAAAATGGCATACACAGAAAGTCTAGATACCCCTAGAACTAGTAGCAAGGATAGTTGAAGTTTTACCGTAGGGGTGTGCACAGGCATAAATTTTCATAACACAAAGGCTAGAGTTATAAATAAAAATGGAGAAAAGAAAAACAAGTAAGGAGATGCCGTAGATGGCTTCAGCGTCTCCTTAATAAATAGCTTGAGTCCGTCAGCAAAAGGCTGCAATAGCCCATAGGGTCCTACAACTTTGGGGCCCTTGCGAAATTGCATATAGCCTAGTACCTTTCGCTCTACTAAGGTCAAAAAGGCAACCGCTAGAAGTACTGGGACTAGAAAAGAGATAAGTTCTATTAATTTTAATATTAAGGTCATCAAGCTAAAGAAAGGAGTCGAACCCTTGATAGGAAGGTCTTAGGCCTTCTGCATTAACCTCTTTGCTACTTTAGCTACTCTGTCTTGGATTTTCGCCAAGACCTTATGATTGGAAGTCAAATATACTGATGTAATCACAGAGTAATATGAATGTTATATATATAGTAAGGAAAGGATTTTAACCTTTGTTTGTAGATTTACAATCTATTACTTATTCTCTCAGCCACCTTACTGTAGTTTATATAGGGGTCTAGTTAAAAACAATAACTTTGGGTTGTCAGGCCAAGATTGCTGGTTAGAATCCAGCGGCTTCTGGAAAGTAGAGGGAGGTTTTTATCCTTCCATTCTTGGGGTATGAGCCCAAAAGCTTCTCACTTAGCTTACTCTACTTCATATATATATATATATACACACAAACTTCAAGATATAGCTATTTAGTAAGCCCCTCTTTTACACAGAGTTGATGTCCGTGCAATTCGGGCTGTCTTGAAGTCTTGGCAGTTATTAGCTGCATCTAAGGATTTGCAATCCTAAATGTTCTTTACACCACAAGACCCAAGGACTAAGAAATTCTCATTCTTATTAAAAGCTTTGAAGGCTATCAGTTTAATTAACTTAAGTCCTTGTGGCTTTAGTTTAGTAAAATACCTGCTTTGCAAGCAGGAGAGCTAAGTTAAAATCTTAGAAGCTACATAGCTAAAAGAAGGAGTCGAACCCTCGATAAAAGATCCTAAATCTTCTGCATTGACCTCTTTGCTATTTTAGCCTGAGTGGGTAGGTTTTTATCCTACTATCTCTTGGTTAACGGCCAAGTGCCTTCTCATTTAGCTACCACCCATAATAAAGAATAGTTTAAAGGGAAAAACGGAGAACTTTGATTTCTTTGTTACGGGTTCAATTCCCGTTTCTTTAGGAATGAAGATAAGTTCAGAAGAATAAGAGTTGCACTTATGCCACTAGCCCCCAAAGCTAGAATTCTAGGTTAAACTATCTTCTGTTATATATATATATAGATGCAAATCCCCCCCCCCCCCACCCCAAAAAGAGGTAATACAGACCCAGAGACACCGGACGACAGTAGGAGGGAGGGTAGAGTTCTGATGGGAACTCTATCAGGCATGCCCTGAGCCCTAATAGGGACTTTAACCCTCCCTCCTGGTTTACAAGACCTGGTGCTCTTCAGAGAGCTTTTAGGGCAGTTGGAGCTCCTACTGGGACTTTAACCCAGACTTGAGGCGTGAAAAGCTTCTGTTGTTGGTTCAACTATAGGGGCTTTGTTTTCCAGGCGCATCTTCCGATACGCCTACTATGTTACGACTTTTCTCATCTCACCGGTTGGCTGGATGAGAGTGACGGGCGATGTGTACGCATTCCAGAGCTTCCTTCAGCCCCATTCTCTATTGGGGCTTACTGCTGAATCCGGTTTTGATAGCGGGTTTCATCACTATGTTCACTGGCTTTGAAGACAATGTAGCTCACCGATCCCCAACCCGTTAGCTGCACCTTGATCTGACGTCTTGATGGGTTTCTTTTTGTCAACTTTCTTGGGAGGTAGACTTGCGACGATGGTATACAGGCTGATATTACTAGGGTTGGTGAGGTGTTTCGTGGGTTATCGATTCGATGGCAAGCTCCTCCAGGGAGGTTTGGAAAACCGCCAAGTCCTTTGAGTTTTAAATTTTTGGTTCGTAGTTCTCTGGTGTTATGAATAGTTTACTTCTAAGTATAACAGGGTATCTAATCCTGGTTTATGCCTTAGTTTTCATGGAATCAAATTTTATTTCAGCTTAGTTTGTTCATTCAAGATAAGTTTTCTACCGCTGTCTTGAAGCTTTAGCTGATAGACATTAATCCTAACCATGCTTTAAACCGCTTAAAGTTAACTGTAGGGTTTACGTGTAACCGCGGTGGCTGGCACGTATTTTACCCCCTTTATGTTCCTTAACTAGATCCGGGGTCTTCCGATTGTCTAATACTTAGCACTGCAGTTGTGGCGTTTCGCTTAGCGTCATCGGGAGCTTTGGCAGTCCTGATGCTAATAAGCCTTTCTCTTGTTTCTTTTCAGTTTAGGAGTAAGGTGAGGGACTTCACTGGTATGTCTTATGACTTGCATGTGGCAATTTGAGAATAGTTAATTTTGGGACTAGGACCAAATCGGCTGCTAAGGGAGGGACTTTAACCCCCTTTGAAGCATTTTCAGTGCTATGCTTTAACTGGTTAAGCTACCTTTGCTTTTCTTTAAGCGAATATAATCTTTTTCTCTACCAGTGAAATTGTTGGAAATGCTATTATAAATAAGCTAAAGTATGTTGCAGAAGCAATTTGCCCCAGAATAACATAAGGGTATTCCACTGGTTGCTTTCCTATTCATGTTAATATTAAGAATGTAGCCACCAAAACTCAAAAAGTCGCCTGTGATAGTGGGCGAAAGGAGTTTGATTCTTTCTTGGAAGTTTTGAGGAATGGCATTAGAAATAGAACCAAAATTGCTGCCACTAGAGCTACTACTCCCCCTAACTTTTTTGGGATAGACCGTAGAATTGCATAAGCAAACAAGAAGTATCATTCTGGTTGTATATGTGGAGGAGTAACTAGAAGGTTTGCCGGGATGAAGTTTTCTGGGTCTTTTAGGGCCCCCGGGAAGAGCATCGCCAGGGTGAAAAGAGACCCAATTAGAATTATAAATCCTACCGTGTCCTTTGTGGTGTAATAAATATGAAAGGGCATCTTGTCGTAGTTTCTTTTAAGTCCAACAGGGTTTTTAGCCCCTCTTCCATGAAGAAATAATAGATGAATAACGGCTAAAGCTGCTATTATGAAGGGAAAGAGAAAATGAAAAGCAAAAAATCGAGTGAGAGTAGCTTTGTCTACAGAAAATCCTCCCCACAGCCATTGGACTATGGTGGTTCCTATGTATGGGATAGCTGAGACTAGATTAGTTATAACAGTGGCTGCTCAAAATGACATTTGCCCTCACACTAAGACATATCCCATAAAAGCTGTTAAGATGGTTATAAGAAATAGAATCACCCCGACATTTCATGTTTCTGTCTTTTTATATGAGCCGTAGTATATCCCTCGGCCTATGTGGCAGTACATGCAGATGAAGAACATTGATGCCCCTTTAGCATGTATTTTTCGTAGGAGTCACCCATATTTTACGTCTCGGCATATGTGTCTAACTGACGAAAACGCTAGGGTAATATCTGCAGTGTAGTGCATGGCTAGAAATAGACCAGTCAATATTTGAATTATAAGACATAGTCCCAATAAGGAACCAAATTTTCATCAAATTGAAAGGTTTGATGGTAGAGGGAGGTCAACAAATGATCCTTTTAGTATTCGGAAAATTGGGTGTTTCTTTCGTAGTGGACCTGCCATTATTTATACTTTATATATAAGAAATGATAATTTACTTGTCTCTTGTTCTCATGTTAGTTGGAAGAACTTTGGTTTTCTATAGACTTTCCCCCTACTATTCTGCTCTTGGGTTGGTTGTGGTTTCTGTATCTGGTTGTATAACCTTGGGAGCCCTCGGAGGGTCTTTTGTGGCGTTAGTTCTGCTTCTAGTTTATATGGGTGGGATGCTCGTGGTGTTTGCCTACTCTAGGGCTATTTCAGCCGAGCGTTTCCCCTCTGTTAGAAAATTAGGAGAGATTATAGGGCTATCTACTTTCTTCTCTACTTGAGTGTTTTTTTCTTTTGACGAGTTTAAAGAAACAAATAAAAGTTTCTTTCAGTTTGTTAGGGGCGAAAGAATTCTCGGAAGAAGCACTTTCTATAAAGATGGGGGTGCTCTGGTTATAATTGGGGTTTTTATATTATTGGTAGCGTTGGTTGGAGCTTTAATAATTTCTCGTGGTGTTGAAAGGACTATTGTCCGAGCTATTTAGTTATGAGGTGAGGAATAAAGTGACCGCTATAATTATTATTAACAGAATGGAAGAGGAAATATACCGCTTTATAAGCCCCCTTTGAGATCTTTGATTTATCTTTGATGTTGTTAACGAGAACTTTCCTACTCCTTGTGGGCCAACCTCTTCTCTTCATCCTCGGTCCATCGTTCGTGAGGAAATAAACAATGAAGAGGCGAATGATATAAACAAAGAAATAGAGTGGGCTAAATCTACGAAGAACCATTGTAATGCTAATGCCCTGTGTATATTCCTGCTCGTATTTTTCTTTATTAAATAGGTTAGAAGAAGTATAAGAAGGCTAACCCCGGCAACCGTAACAATGAGTGGCAAGCTCTTTACTTCTGTTGGTATAGTAAATGACGGGGCTTTAAAAACGAATTTTGAAAAGAATCACCCAGATATTACAGTGCCGATTGCTAATCGCAAAAGCGCTTTATTTAATTTTGTTTTCTCTTCTTTTATTGGAGATAATGATGGTATTGTTGGGTTGGAGAAAAAGCACAGCAATATTATTCGAAATCTGTAGACAGCCGTAAGCATGGTAGCCACTAATCTTAGAATTAATCCAAGACTTTTTAACATCCTTGCCCTTGCTGCTTCTAATATCAAGTCCTTAGAGTAGAATCCCGCTAGGAAAGGTGTTCCCATTAGGGCCAATCTTCCTAGTACTAAGCATGATGATGTCACGGGCAATAGGCTAGATAGTCCTCCCATCTTTCGTAAATCTTGTTCGTCTTTAAGTCTGTGTATTACTCTCCCGGAACAAAGAAATAACATTGCCTTGAAAAAGGCATGAGTGCATATATGAAATAGTGCTAAGAGGGGTTGTCCTAGTCCTATAGACGTTACCATTAACCCTAACTGTCTGGTGGTAGAGTAGGCAATTATCTTCTTTATGTCGTGTTGTACTATTGCCGTAGAAGCTGCAAATAGGGCAGTGATTCCCCCTAGTATCAAAACTCTAGTTTGTGCTTGTGCTCTTACAGAAAATAGTGGGTTTGTTCGAACTAATAAAAATACTCCGGCGACTACCATCGTCGAACTGTGGAGTAAAGCGGAAACTGGAGTTGGACCTTCCATGGCAGCCGGCAGCCATGGATGTAGTCCAAACTGAGCAGACTTCCCGGCAGCAGCGAGTATAAGGCCAAACAATAAAAATGGGGTCAATGCGTTGGGCTGACCTACCCCAAAAATTATTTCTTTTAATTTTCACGAGTTGAATACTGACATTGATAGGGCCATGAACGTTATAAGTCCTATGTCTCCTATACGTTTGTATATTACAGCTTCTAGGGCAGCTCTTCTTGCGTCTTTTCGAGTTGTTCATCACCTTATTAAAAGAAAAGACAAAAATCCGACTCCCTCTCATCCCAGGAATATGAGAAATAAACTTTTTGAGCAAGTCAGTATTAACATTTTTAATAAAAATATTGTTAAAAGACGAAAAAATTTGGTGGATTTTGGGTCTTCTCTCATATAGTAGTATGAAAACTCTATTATTGACCAGGTAACTATTAGTGCGACTGCTAGAAACACTATAAAATATTGATCGTATATTAGTTTAAGGGAGACTTTTCTAGGTGTTTTTTTAAGTCAGAAAGAGAAGGTTATCTTTATTCTCTGAAATTCAGAAAATAAAGATATTACTAGTGACGCCACAGACATAATTGCTAAAACCTTTAAAATTTTTATCATAAAGGGGCCGGGTTTGAAGGAGGAAGTTACGGACCCCTTGCTTAGAGACTCTGAAAATCCTGAGAACCTGTTTCTCCTCTTATTTCTTGAAGGTCCCTTGTTTTCTATAGAAGACCTAGAAAATAAAAATATGCTCACAAACAAGATTATCACTATCCTTAGTTTTATAGATAATACAAATAATAGTGGGCTTACTATCATCGAAAATCCTACGGACTTGAACCGCAGGCCTTTAGACTTAGCAGGACTAAGGCAAACCCATGATTTTCGGACTTAAGGCCAGAGTTTAACTGGCTTCTTCAGTGCCACAGGCTGATGTTTTTATTAAACTACTTTAGTCAAGTTATTAATGAGTATGTTGGGTTAACTATTATTAAAATTAGGGGGAATAAATGTAGAGAGGCTAGGAGATGTTCACGGGTGAAAGACAGTGGTGTTTTCGTTAAGTACTTTTTAGGAGTTCCTTGCTGGGATAATTGAAAAATCATTAGTGAATACATAGCGCCGAATACAGTTGATAAACCAAGCACTGGAAATAGTCAGGTTGATCATGTTATGAGGGATGTAAGAATCATTATTTCTCCTATTAAGTTTGGGGAGGGTGGTAATCCTAGGTTTGACACACACATTATAAGTCATCATATGGATCTTAGGGGTAGCAAGAGCTTGAAGCCGCGCGTTATAGATAAAGTACGAGTTCCTTTTCGCTCGTAAATAGTGTTAGCCAATGAGAATAAGGCGGAGGACACTAGTCCGTGTGCAATCATCAGCATTAGAGCTCCTTTTAATCCTCATGTAGTTTGCGAAAATATGCCGGCAGCTACTATTCTCATATGACCGACGGATGAGTAAGCTATTAGTGCCTTTAGATCCGTTTGTCGAATGCAAATTATTCTTGTAACTAGTGCACCTCATGAGCAGAAAGTTACAAGTACTAAAGAAATAGTGCTAGATGATGTTCTGGAAAATAGTCTTATTAGTCGTATTAGGCCGTAGCCCCCTAACTTCAGAAGGATTGCAGCCAAAATCATTGAACCAGCCACCGGGGCTTCTACGTGTGCCTTTGGTAATCATAAATGAAATCCATATATGGGCATCTTTACCAAGAACGCAATAATAGATAAGGCCCACCAAATTTTTAAGGAGCTTATGGAGTTTTTTGGAGATCAAATAAGTTCTATTTTGGGTATGGTTAAGGTAAGACTAGAAAAGTATATAGCCAAAAGTCTAATTAATAATGGCAGTGATCCGGCTAATGTATAAAATATAAAATATAAACCTGCTTGAAATCGTTCCATCTGTGCTCCTCATCGAGTTATTAATATTAAAGTGGGAATGAGGGTGGCTTCAAAGGCAATATAAAACAGTACTAATTCCAAGGATGAAAATGTTATAATAAGGGCAGTGGTTATAGCTAGTATTAAGAGAACAAATGTTCGTTGTTTTAAGGTTGGTTGTCTCTGCAGTGTCTTACTTCTAGCTAACAAAGAGAGTGGTGCTAATCAACAACTTAAGATTATCAGTGGTGTTGAAATAGCGTCGGATCTTAATATAAACGAAAGTCTATGTCAAGAAGTTGATCAGTGTTTATTGATTAATAGTATAGATATAATGGAGACTATGGTGCTTTGTGAAATTGAAGTTGCCCAAAGCTTTTCCTTAGGGACCACAATGGTAGTAATTACTACACCCGTCGATAATAATAATAAGGTGATCATTATTATATATTTTATTCAGCTCATTCTAATCCCCCTTTAACCCACTCAAAAACTAATCCCATGGCTAGTATTGTCATAAATACAGTAACTATAAGAGTGAGTTCACTTATCGGCGAAGTTAACATTGCTGCTGGGAGGGGGAACAGAAGTGCTATTTCTAGATCAAATAACAAAAATAGTATGGCGACCAGAAAAAACCGAAAGGAGAAAGGAAGACGGGCAGATTTTAACGGGTCGAACCCACACTCGTAAGGAGAATTCTTTTCTCTATCGGTTTTTCGTTTCGGTAGTACGTGAGCAGCAGCGGTGAGAATCCCTGCTACTATGAGAGTTATCAAAATAAGATAAGAAAGGGAAGTCATTATTTATATATGATTAGGAGAAGTGGCAGACAGGAATGCGTGCGGCTTGAAACCGTTTGATAGGGGTTTGATTCCTCTCTTCTCTTTAAGATCCTCATCAGTATATGCATACGTATAGAAATAATCAAACCACATCTACGAAGTGCCAGTATCACGCTGCAGCCTCAAAACCAAAGTGGTGATGTGCTGAAAAATGGTGATTTATTAACCGTAGTAAACAGATGAGTAAAAATGTTGTTCCTATGATTACGTGCAACCCGTGGAATCCTGTGGCCACGAAAAACGTTGAGCCGTAAATTCTGTCTGCGATAGTGAATGGGGAGTCAATATATTCTCACGCCTGTAAAATTGTAAAATACACTCCCAGTGTAACCGTCAAAAAAAGAGCTTGTACTGCCTCTGAATAATTTCTTGCTAGAATCCTATGGTGAGACCAGGTTATTGTTACTCCGGAGGATAATAGAACTGCAGTTTTTAATAGAGGAACTAAGAATGGGTTTAATGGTGTAATTCCGGTAGGGGGTCATGAGACCCCAATTTCAACCGTCGGTGCGAGTCTTCTGTGAAAAAAAGCCCAGAAAAAGGCAAAGAAGAAACAGACCTCTGAGGTAATAAATAGAATCATTCCGTAGCGTAATCCTTTCTCTACTACTGCTGTGTGTCACCCTTGAAAAGTGGATTCTCGAACGACATCTCGTCATCATTTGATCATGGTGGTTATGAGAAGGACTAGTCCCAAGACAAGGAGAGTTACTGTTCCCGTATGAAATCAAAGTATTAAGCCGGATGTCATCATTAGGGCGCTTATAGCTCCCGTAAGAGGTCAGGGGCTTTGGTCTACTAGGTGGTATGGGTGTTGATGAGCCAT